TGATTTGAATTTTGATGTAAAAGATTTATAGACGGAGTTAACAATTTTGATAAGATATCCAAATTGTTTCCTTCTTGATTAAAGGGAATTCCTATGGCTCCAACAAACAAAGGAAATAAGACTAATATAAGCATAGAGAATAGCATAGTATTGTCCGATTCATGGGGATAAAAAAAAGTCTTTGTAGGACCAAAAGGAAAAATAGTAAGAAAAGGCGTTTTTGTTACATGAGTATCCATTCGGTATGTTTTCTTCGAAAAAAAAGAAGTCCTTTCCCTTTCATTATTATTTATTTTTAATAAAGCAACTAAAGGAAAACTTTTTTTAATCGATTTTGGCTCTTCTTTACCCCATAGAGATATTGAATAGAAGGAATTTCCTTTTTTGCCACTGTAATTTTGAAAACGAACGTTTAAATGTCCTTCAAAAGTAAGTAAATAAATCCGAAACATATAAAATCCAGTTAATCCGGCTGTGAAAGAAGCAATTATTGCGAAAAGCGGTGAATATAACCAACTATCATTAAGAATTTCATCTTTGGACCAAAAACAAGCAAGAGGTGGAATACCACAAAGAGAAAGTGTACCTAATAAAAAAGCAGTTTTTGTAATTGGCACGTGCTTTTTTAACCCGCCCATAAGAGCCATATTCTGGCTTTTATCTGGAGCGTATCCAACAAGAGCTTCCATTGAATGAATAATTGATCCGGATCCTAAAAACAACAAGGCTTTCGAATAAGCATGAGTAATCAAATGAAATAAAGCGGCTCGATAAGACCCCATACCTAGAGCTAACATCATATAACCCAATTGAGACATTGTAGAATAGGCTAAACTTTTCTTAATATCTTTTTGAGCAAGAGCTAAAGTGGCTCCTAATAATACTGTTATTATACCTATAAAAGATATTAGATTCATTATGTACGGTATCGCTATGAAAAGTGGAAGAAGACGAGCTACAAGAAAAATTCCCGCTGCTACCATAGTAGCGGCGTGGATAAGAGCCGAAATAGGAGTGGGCCCTTCCATGGCATCAGGTAACCATACATGAAGGGGAAATTGTGCGGATTTAGCAACTGCGCCGCCAAATAATAGAAAGGCACACAAAGTAACAAATAAAAAGTTAACCTCCTTATTATAAATCAAGTTATTGAATATTTCGAACAAATCCCGAAATTCGAAACTACCCGTTGTCCAATAAAGACCTAAGATTCCTAATAATAAACCAAAATCCCCTACACGATTAGTTACAAAGGCTTTTTGACAAGCACTTGCCGCACTAGGTCGTGTGAACCAAAACCCTATTAATAGATAAGAACACATCCCAACCAATTCCCAAAAAATATAAATTTGTATCAAATTCGAACTTGTAACTAATCCCAACATTGAAGTATTGAAAAAACTCATATAAGCAAAAAATCTCAAATATCCTTGATCATGAGACATATAATTGTCGCTATAAAAAAGAACCAGAATTCCAACTGTGGTGATTAATATTGACATAATAGAAGTAAGCGGATCAATAAAGTGTCCGAACTCGAAAGAAAAATCATTATTGATGGTCCAAGACCATATGTATTGATAGATAGAACTCCTATTTATTTGCTGAATAGATAGATCGACCGAAAAAATCATAACTATACTTAACAAAAAAATACTAGGAAAAGCCCAAATACGGCGAAGATTTTTTGTTGCCGTTGGAAAAAGTAGAAGTCCCACTCCTATTAACATAGGAACTGGAAGCGGAACGAAAGGTATGATCCAAGAATATTTATATGTATGTTCCATAAAAATAATAATTTTTTTATTCTTAATTAATTGTTTCTGATTCACCGGTTCTTATCTCTTTTAAAAGAGATCACTAAAGTATTAAAAAAGCAACTGAAACTAAAATGGAATTTTCTATTCGTAGTTAGTTTGAACCTTTCTCAACTACTTCAAAAATTTGCAAAGTGAAAAATAACGAATTATTTTATACTAAGTTTATACTAAGTAAGATTTTTAGGAAAACGTAGCAGCAAATTCCAATTTCCATTATTATTCCCTATTACAAAAATTTATGGACATATATCAAGACTAAAAAATTGGACAAAAAAAAGAAGTACTTTATTTTGATATCAATCATAGGATGTCCCATAACTTTGCCTAATAAAAAAAGAACTAGGTATTTTTGTTTGTTTATTCAGAATAATTCACGAGTTTAATTCGGGACTGATCGATTATGTTCTATTCTAATAAATGGCATTTAATAACCAATTACTAAAAAAGAAAAAGATTCAAGTTTTTTATTAGGTAGGTAAGGGTTCTTAAGCTTGTTCGATATGTATTTTTTATGTACAAATGAAACATCAAAAAAAGAGACAGAGATAGAAAGGTATCACAAATAACTCCGAAATACAAATTATTTTGCTTCAGATATTGTATGGAATAGGAATTAAAAAAAAATTGATTTGTTTTAAACAATAGATGTCTTTCACATCCAATTTTTGCAATGAATAACTTTTTATTTTTTGAATGGCAGTTCCAAAAAAACGTAGTTCTATATTAAAAAAACGTATTCGTAAAAATATTTGGAAAAAAGGGGGATATTGGGCAGCGCTGAAAGCTTTTTCGTTAGCGAAATCCCTTTCGACCGGGAATTCAAAAAGTTTTTTGTACGACAAATAATTAATAAAACGTTGGAATAATTGGAATCGGCATCCACCTGACTCCAAAAACGAGCCAATTTAGTTTCGAATTTAGATTCCATTTTTTAATATAGAATAGAAAAATAGAAGTAAAAAAAATAGAAATAGAAAAAGTAAGTAATAAATAATGATTTCCATTCCCTACTGTTTTGAACCAATGGATTTGGCTACTGAATTGGTACTTTTTTTTTTTATTTGAAAAAAAAAAGAATAAAAAATCGAGAGTTTTGCCTTTATTTGTATTTGAATATGCTTTTCATTCCCGGGATGGGGATTCTTAATTTCCCCATCACCCACCCACTTATAAATAAGACAATAATAAAGGTTTTGTTTTGTCTTTCTTTTTTTTTTTCTTTTATATTTCTCCTTTTCTATTTCAATTTATGCTATAGAATAGCATAAATTGAAATCTTTAGACAAAAGCAATGAGTTGTTGAAACTAATTATTAATTATACTTTTTTTTTTAACTTTCTGAATCATCACTCCAAGTGAGAATGAGAAAAGCGTCTTTCGCCATTTCGGCGTATTTCTAATTTCTATACGAATAGTATGCAATTTATAAGTAATAAAAAAATCCTATGTTTGAAAGGGAGGATCGATCTAAAAATATCGATTTTTAGAATTCGGATTTCGAAAGAAATTTTTGAAGTAGGACAATATAAATCGAAATTCTTTTATATAATATGTCTAGCTCAATACCTAATTGGTTTGATAAACCCTAAGACAAATTCATACTGAAAAAAACCTAACGATTATCACAAGACAAAAGTCATGCAAATTAAATCAATTTTTTTGAATTATTGGATATTATGCTTAAATTGTGATCGTGATCCATAAAAAAGAAAAAGAATATGTTATTCTTAAGTTAAATAAAACGGAAACCTTAAATAACTAAATAAAACGATAAAAAAGAGACTGTTTCAATCTCTATTGAAACAAGTTTTTATTCATCAATTGAATGCTTCCTAAAAAGAAAAAGTATTTCATTGAAACTTTCTCTTTCACTTTCAATCTCGACAATTAAATAATAATAAGTTATTATTATTTCTAGCAAGCCGCTATGGTGAAATCGGTAGACACGCTGCTCTTAGGAAGCAGTGCTAGAGCATCTCGGTTCGAATCCGAGTGGCGGCATAACATCTTCTAAAAGATATATAAAAGCCCTATAATGAATTGAATTTCCGATTTCCATTCCGTATACTCGAGAGACTTTCACTTTTTACTTTTAATTTCATTTTTTATTCATTTTTTATTTATGATATTTTCAACTTTAGAACATATATTAACTCATATATCATTTTCGGTCATTTCAATTGGAATTACAATTCATTTAATAACCTTATTAGTCGATGAAATCGTAGGACTATATGATTCATCAGAAAAGGGGATGATAGCTACCCTTTTCTGTCTAACAGGATTATTAGTAATTCGTTGGATTTATTCGGGGCATTTCCCATTAAGTGATTTATATGAATCATTAATCTTTCTGTCATGGAGTTTCTCCATTATTCATAGGATTTTAAAACATAAAAATCATTTAAGCGCAATAACCGCGCCAAGTGCTATTTTTACCCAAGGCTTTGCAACTTCGTGTTTGTTAACCAAAATGCATCAATCCGGAATATTAGTGCCCGCTCTACAAGTTCAGTGGTTAATGATGCACGTAAGTATGATGGTATTCGGCTATGCAGCTCTTTTATGCGGATCATTATTATCCACAGCTCTTCTAGTCATTACATTTCGAAAAGTGATAAGGATTTTTTGTAAAAGCAATAAATTATTAAATGGAACTGTAACTGAGTCATTTTCCTTCGGTGAAATACAATACATGAATGCAAAAACCAATGTTTTACTAAATACTTATTTTTTTTCTGCTAGAAATTATTACAGGTATCAATTGATTCAACAATTGGATCATTGGAGTTATCATATTATTAGTCTAGGATTTCTCTTTTTAACCATAGGTATTCTTTCAGGCGCAGTATGGGCTAATGAGGCATGGGGATCATATTGGAATTGGGATCCAAAGGAAACTTGGGCATTTATTACTTGGACTATATTCGGGATTTATTTCCATACTCGAACAAATAAAAAATCGGAAGGTTTTAATTCCGCAATTGTGGCTTCTATGGGCTTTGTTATAATTTGGATATGTTATTTTGGGGTCAATCTATTAGGAATAGGGTTACATAGTTATGGTTCATTTAATTAACAATTCACATCTAATTGAATTGCAAATTGAAGAAAAGAAAGGGCCTGATGAAGACAAACATAGGACAGCGCATATATATAAACGAAACTGAGTGGAAACCGCCGAGAACCTTTTGAATCACTCCACTACTTGATTCAAAAGGTTCTCACAAACGCCAAAGAGGTTTGGTTACAATTCCATTTTTTTTTTTCTTTTTTTATTCATGAAAATTCTCAATTCTCTATAAAAAAATTAGATAGAATAGCTTCGACCTTGTCCACTGATAGTGACAGAACGAAATCCGGATAAATACCAATACCAAGTACGGGTAGAACAATAGAGATCAAAACAAATAATTCCCGTGGTCCAGAATCAAAAAAATAAGAGTTTACGCCATTAAATAGCTTGTACCCATAAAACATTTGCCGTAACATAGATAATGAATAAATAGGAGTTAATATCATTCCAATTGCCATTCCAAAAGTAATCAGTATTTTTGCTATTAAAAAATATTTTTGGCTAGTAATTATTCCAAAAAAGACTATCAATTCCGCAACAAAACCGCTCATGCCCGGTAATGCAAGGGAAGCCATTGATAAAATACTAAATAGCGTGAATATCTTTGGAATTGGTATAGCCAGTCCGCCCATTTCGTCGAGATAACCATGACGTATTCTATCATAACTCGTTCCTGCTAAGAAAAAAAGTGCAGCGCTAATAAACCCATGAGAAATTATTTGTAAAATGGCTCCGCTGAGTCCTGTATCAGTTATCGAGCCAATTCCTATAATTATGAAACCCATATGAGATACAGAGGAATAGGCGATTCTTTTTTTTAAATTGCGTTGGCCAGGAGATGTTAAAGCTGCATAAATTATTTGCATTGTACCTACTATGATTAACCAGGGAGAAAATAGAGAATGAGCGTGCGGTAATAGTTCCATATTGATCCGAACCAAGCCATATGCTCCCATTTTTAATAAGATTCCGGCCAGAAGCATACAAGTACTGTAATGGGCCTCCCCATGGGTGTCTGGTAACCATGTATGTAAGGGTATAATCGGTGATTTGACAGCAAAAGCAATAAGAAATCCAATATAGAATAGTATTTCCAGTGCCACGGGATACGATCGATTAGCTAATATTTCCAAATTTAATGTTGGTTCATTGGAACCATATAAACCGATACCCAAAACTCCTATTAATAGAAAAACGGAACCTCCTGCAGTGTACAAAATAAACTTTGTAGCTGAATAAAGACGTTTCTTTCCACCCCATGCTGATAGAAGTAGATAAACAGGAATTAATTCTAATTCCCACATGATGAAAAAAAGTAAAAGGTCACGAGAAGCAAATGATCCTATTTGACCGCTATACATTGCTAACATCAGGAAATAGAATAATCGGGAATTCCGAGTAACTGGCCAAGCCGCTAACGTAGCTAAAGTGGTGATAAATCCCGTCAATAAAATGGGTCCTAGGGAAAGTCCATCTATTCCCAATCTCCAGTAAAAACCAAAAAAATTGATCCATTTATAATCCTCTGCGAGTTGGATTAATGGATCGTCCAATTCGAAATGATAACAGAAGGCATAGGTCGTTAGAAGGAGTTCTAGCACGCATATATATATAGTATACCCCCTAGTCACCTTATTTCCTCTATGAGGGAGAAAGAAAATGAAAAAACCCGTGGCTATCGGAAAAACTACAATTATTGTTAACCAAGGAAAAAAGTTCGTGGTAAAGGCAAGATACACTCGAACCAGACAAAACCGTGCTCGAAAAATAGAATATATATTCTTAATTTTTTTTTTATTTTTCGAGTACGGGTTTTTGTCGGTAATCAGTAAGTAAAAAAAATGTATTCAAAATAGATTCAAGTGGGGTTTTGGGGAACGTATCAATATCAATAAGCTAGACCCATGCTTCGAGTTGTTTCATGCCATAAATAAACTCGAACACTCAAGAAATCCGTTGGACAGGCGGATTCACATCTCTTACAACCAACACAATCCTCCGTTCTTGGAGCAGAAGCAATTTGTTTAGCTTTACATCCGTCCCAAGGTATCATTTCTAATACATCCGTGGGACATGCTCGGACACATTGAGTACACCCTATACATGTATCATAAATCTTTACTGAATGTGACATTGAATCTATCAATTTCTGAATTCATAAATTTGGATCTAGTAATTTTTGAAATGAATCATATATTGAAACACCAGATCACTCAACGATTTACCAGAATTTTGGAATCAATCCATTTCTGGATCAACTGATAAGAGGGAACAAAGATACTTTGATTTTTTACGTTTTCGCCAATACGATCGAGGTTAGGACGTATTATAGATGCTAATTCGAATTGATGAATATTCTGATTTTGAAATACTATTTTATTTATTCAACAAAGTCGATTGATTGATACGAATCGATTTTCTGTTACGATAAATTGACGAAACAATAGCTGATCCGATAGCTGCTTCAGCGGCTGCAATAGCTATAACAAAAATTGAGAAAATATCTCCTTTTAATTGCCTACTATCAAAAAAATCGGAAAATGTTACAAAATTTATATTAACCGCATTTAGTATAAGTTCAAGACACATCAGGGCCCGGACAATATTTCGGCTCGTGATCAATCCATAGATACCAATAGAAAATAAATAAGCACTCAAAATAAGTACATGCTCGAGCATCATTGACCAACTCCGTACCAATTTCGATTCATTTCAATATGAACAATAAGTCAAGTGATTTGATTGCTTCTAATCTAACAAGTATAGAACAAAAGAATATATTGCTAATAGATCGAATCAAAAAACTTCTATTTGATTTATACATGAAACAGTATTCAAATAGAATTGAAGGCAAATAGATGTGATAACACAGAAAAGTTGAATTTTGATTGCTGTTGCTAGTTATAAAGATTTTTTACTGACGAGCTACGGCAATTGCACCTATCAAAGCAACTAAAAGAATTATCGAAATGAGTTCAAATGGAAGAAAAAAGTCGGTTGATAAATGAATTCCAATTTGTTGACTATTACTTATCAAATCTTGCTCTATAATCTGGTTGGATCGTGTAGTCCAAATAATCCCGTACCACGACGTATCTAGAATAGTAGTGAGTAAGGACAAAAAAAGACTTGTACAAACCAGAGAAGTAACTCCATCCCCAATAGTCCAAGGATTCAAATGAAAATCGTTGGAATAGTCTGAACCATTCATGAACATTACAGCAAATATGATTAAAACATTTACAGCTCCTACATAAATAAGGAGCTGTGCAGCAGCTACAAAAGGCGAATTTGATAGAATATAGAATAAGGATATACAAATAAGAACGAATCCCAATGAAAAGGCAGAATAAATCGGGTTGGTAAGTAATACCACTCCCAGACCTCCTAATATAAGACCCGATCCTAGAAAAACTAAAAGAAAATCATGTATTGGTCCAGCCAAATCCATTATATTAAAATAAGAGATAAATAAATCGAAATGTTTTTTCATGACCTTATTGAACCGACCAGGCAATTTTTTTTATGAGGCATTCCCGATTGAATTCAATTCAAATCTAATAGGTGTGAATTGATGTGGGTACAGTTATTGGATCAATTTCGTTCTTTTCTTTATTGGAAATGGCAGTTGGAAATTGAAAGTCTATATTTCGAAAAAATTGTGGATATATTAACAGACTTTCAATACAAATTAATTTGTACTTCTCATAATCCAATCTATAGTTGGGATTTGTACCAAACAAAGAGAAAGACCTTATTCCTTTATACCAACACGGAACCCTAGTAATTTCCAATAATAAAGAGATTTACCCGTTTTTTCTTTGAGACGAATTCAAAACTGTTCGAATTGTAAAATCGTCAATTACTGACATTGGTAAACGACCTAAAGCAATTTGATTGTAATTCAATTCGTGACGGTCGTAAGTAGCAAGTTCATATTCTTCAGTCATTGATAAACAATTTGTTGGACAATACTCAACGCAGTTACCACAAAAAATACAAATTCCGAAATCAATACTGTAATTAAGCAATCGTTTCTTTCGAATATCAGTTTCCAATTTCCAATCAACAACAGGCAGATCTATAGGACATACACGAACACATACTTCACAAGCAATACATTTATCAAATTCAAAATGGATTCGACCGCGGAAACGCTCCGATGTTATTAATTTTTCATAAGGATATTGAATAGTTACAGGGAAACGATTTGCTTGGGATAAGGTAATCATGAAACTTTGACCAATGTACCTTGCAGCTCGTACTGTTTGTTGACCATAATTCATGAACCCAGTTACCATAGGGAACATATCGGGAATATCTATGAATAAATTTTTTCTTTCTCTTGTTTGAGGTAAGCCGTGAATATAGTATCCCTTTTTTTTGTTTACAGTGAAAGGAGTTGGGAAGAGGTTGTTAATAATAGATTACCGAGAGAAATAGGTAAAAGAAATTTCCAGCCAAGATTTAATAATTGGTCCATTCTTAGTCTAGGTAAAGTCCATCTTGTTGTGATAGAAATGAACAAGAACAAATAAGTTTTAGCTAATGTAATAAAGATACCGATTGTCGTTCCAAAGATTCCATCCGCTTTATTTATTTCAAATAACTCAGGAATAAATATGTACGGAATTGAAAGATTCCAACCGCCCAAGTAAAGAACTGTTGCAAATAATGAGGAAACTAATAAATTTAGATAGGAAGCAACGTAAAATAAACCAAATTTGATCCCCGAATATTCGGTTTGATAGCCTGCTACTAATTCTTCTTCTGCTTCTGGTAAATCAAAAGGTAATCTTTCGCATTCTGCTAGGGAAGAAATTAGAAAAACGATAAACCCTATAGGTTGACGCCACAAATTCCACCCCCAAAAACCATATTTTGATTGCGCCCCGACTATATCAACTGTACTTGAACTATTAGATAATCATAGTCGGTGATAACATTACTGTTCCCATCGCTATTACAAAACCGTACATGAGATTTTCACCTCATACGGCTCCTCAGGGCCACAAATAAATGTAAGGACCGGGCAAGTATTCGTTATCTTGATATGGTTATAGCATAGATAGACTCGTGGAAGGTCCCCAATTATACCAATGGAATTCTGTCTGCTATAAGAATAAATCAAAAAGCATTTCTGAATTGATCTCATCCTTCAACTTTTTGGGGGTGAGTAATAACTTAATAAATCCTTCAATAAAATACTCTTTGTAGAAATATCTATTGATATTTCGAGCCATCATTTTATTTTCGATTACGAAAATAAAAAAATTAGACATTACATTAGTTCATGAATCATGACACGATTTTTCTATCTATGAAGATAGGAAAGAAATAAGAAAAAAATCGCTTTTCTTTTTATTGTAATTTTATTTTTTTTTTTTTCTATTTTTTTTGTTCCTCTTCTTCTTTCTGAGAAAAAGGGGGCCTCAAAAAAGTAAAGGATTATTTCGTTCCTGATAGTAATTTCTTTAATTGGGGGATAGGAGCATACTCTGAATCGGAATTGTGGGGAGTACTGCCTGATCATTTCTACCAACTTAAAGCCCCAATTAGTATTCTTTTTATGTTATGCAGACGTATCTTTTTCGTTAATTTACATAATCTCCATTACTAATTCTTTGTGTGTATTTTAGTGTTCCTTATTATCCACCCACTTTTTTTTTTTCAATCCCCCGTTCGTTAATATATGTATTGTAATACATTCAAACATATAGTGAAAACTCCATACGGTTGACTTTTGAGCCCGCTTCAAGCTAGGATGACAAATCAACTAATCTTGGGGTAAAGGGCTTCTTCCACCTTTGTTTACTTTCACTTAACTCTTGTACATAGGAAATGAGACTCAATCTTCTTTTACTGCGAATTTAGAAGTTGTTTTCTTTCACTCATATATAACTATCTAATTTTTTTATTAACCTAAAGAATAAATAAATGAATAAAAAAAAATGCGGATATCCATTAAATTTCTTTTTTTTTTCTAGAAGGAAAAGAAAAGCTTCTATTTTAGCGAATCGCACGTAGAGATATTGATAAAACACATAAAGTTAATGGTATTTCATAACTAATCGATTGAGCAGCAGCTCGCAGACCACCTAAAAACGAATATTTATTATTTGATCCATATCCTGACATAAGAAGTCCAATAGGAGCAATACTTGAAACGGCAATCCATAAAAAAATACCAATATTGAGATCAGCTAAAACAAGGTGATAACTAAAAGGAATTACTGAATAACTTAGTAGAATTGATATGACTGCTATAGATGGTCCAATACTGAAGAAACGAGTATTTCCTCTAGCTGGAAGAAGATTCTCTTTGAAAAGTAGTTTTGTTCCATCTGCTAAAGCTTGAAGAATTCCGAAAGGGCTGGCGTATTCAGGGCCAATACGTTGTTGTATTCCTGCAGATATTTCTCTTTCTAACCACACAATTACTAGTACACCTATTGTGATTCCTAATACAAGAGTCAAAATAGGGGCAAACACCCGTATGGTCCCATAGAGCTCTTTTAAGGATTCCAATCGGGAAAAAGAATTAATATCTTGTACTTCTGTTGTATCAACTATCATTTCAACGATCAACTTCTCCCATAATGATATCTATACTACCTAGTATCGTCATAATATCCGCCAATTTCATTCTTTTAACTAACTGAGGAAGAATTTGCAAATTGATAAAACCCGGTGGGCGAATTTTCCATCGCCAAGGAAAACTACTTTGATCTCCTATCAGAAAAATTCCCAATTCTCCTTTTGGGGCTTCGACTCTCACATAAAGTTCTTGTTTCGGTAATTCAAAAGTAGGAGAAGGCTTTTTACTAATGAATCGATCTTCAAAATCATTCCATTCTGGATCGCTTTCTCTAGCAAAGCATCGGATTTCTAAATTCTCATAGGGCCCCCCCGGAATTCCTTCCAAAGCCTGTTGAATAATTTTTACGGATTCTGTCATTTCACCGATTCGGACTAAATAACGAGCTAATGAATCTCCTTCTTTTTGCCACTGGACTTCCCAATCAAATTCGTCGTAACACTCATAATGATCCACTTTACGAAGATCCCATTCTATTCCAGACGCTCGTAGCATTGGTCCTGATAAACCCCAATTTATTGCTTCTTCTCCACCAAAAATGCCTACTCCTTCAACTCGTTCTAAAAAGACAGGGTTTCGTGTAATAAGTTTTTGATATTCAACAACCCCCGTTAAAAAATAATCACAGAAATCCAAACATTTCTCTATCCAGCCATGGGGTAAATCGGCCGCTATCCCTCCGATACGAAAATAATTATGCATCATTCTCATACCGGTGGCAGCCTCGAATAGATCATATACTAATTCTCTTTCTCTGAAAATATAGAAGAAGGGAGTCTGTGCACCAATATCTGCCATAAAAGGGCCGAGCCATAATAGATGAGAGGCTATACGACTCAACTCCAACATAATTACTCTGATATAGCTGGCCCTTTTAGGTACTTGAATATTTCCCAACTGTTCTGGTCCATTTACAGTTATTGCTTCTGTGAACATAGTAGCTAAATAATCCCAACGTGTTACATAAGGCAGATATTGTATAATTGTTCGGTTTTCCGCAATTTTTTCCATCCCTCTGTGTAAATAACCCAATATCGGTTCACAGTCAATAACATCTTCGCCATCGAGAGTAACGATGAGACGAAGAACACCATGCATTGATGGGTGGTGAGGTCCCATATTTACTCTCATAAGGTCTTTTCCTGTAGCTAGTATACTCATAGGTTTTTCCTCGATTCATTCTTACATGAATTGTTGAAAACAAAAAGAAGTTATCAAGATTCAAAATCTAATAAATCAAATAATTAAAAATTCTTTTTTCAAATTAACGATTTTTTGACTCCCGGATATTCAACTGACTAATTAATTCTTTATAACGTACTCTATTTTTCTTTGACAAATAAGAAAGTAGCCGTTGGCGTTTTTCCAGAACTTTCCGTAAACCCCTCTGAGATAAATAGTCTTTTCTGTGCAATTCCAAATGGGAAGTAAGTCTTTGTATCTTATTAGTGAAGCTTAATACTTGAAATTCAACAGACCCGCTGTTTTCTTTTTTTTTTTCTTGAAAAGTAACTGAGATGAATGAATTTTTTACCATAAAACGAAATCCTCTTTTCCCTTTCTTTTAATATGAAATTTACTGATCAGTAATAATAATGTTAGTCATTTGAATTGAATATACACAATCATCTTAAAGCCGTTATGAACTTCCGATAAAATCAATCAACAATCAATCCCATTTTCAATTTGATTAGGGATAAAAAAGGATGGTATATTTCTTCAAAAGAGAAAAAGCGAGACCTAAAAAAAAATTCTGTTAATTCATTTATAGATCGAACCAATCCGTATGTCCTTAAAGTGGTATCCTGTATCATAATGGAATGTAAGACAAGGCATGTGTCCATCTCTTTGTTTTCATATACCAGGTATGGTACGTATGGTACGCGATCGATAAGAAAAACGTACTAGTAACAGATTTGCAATCGTGGATACATATGTATCCTTATCATACTGAAACGACTGCCATTATTGGTATTAAACCAATAGCGATTCATACAAACTAAATCTTCTAATTGATAATTGGGCCAAAGAAAGAACTTTAATTTAATTAGTTTCTTTTTCTCTCTAACAAGATCTTTGCTTTTATCCAAAACGTGACCCCCTTTTTTTACGTTATTACAAAATACAGAATTTCTCTGAATACCATTTTGATTCTTCCAATTGAAACAAATCAGAGTTCTCAATTCTCTACGACGGTTAGGGAATAAAATATTTTCAGGAACAAGCAAATCATAATTCTTTTTGTCTCTATTTCCAGTCATTCTTTGATGTCTTGCAATGGATTCAGAATTTTTTTTTTTATGAACATAGCTTTTTTCTCGGTATCTTTTAGTAATTTGGCGCTTATTCTTATGAACCAATGAAATACCTACGATTTGATATATAAAAAACTGTCCATCGTTTTTTACAGACAGACGAAGCGGTTCGATAATAAATATTCCCCCTTTCACCAATTCTGTAAGAGTGAAATCCTTATGAATCATCAAAATATCCAGACCCATTTCTCCCCCTTGAATAGAGGATATAGCAATTTCTCTTGGATTTATCAGTCGAAGCAGGAGACAATAGATCTTGATATTATTTATTATTCTTTGATTTAAAAAAGAATCCCATCTCAACTGAAAATGCAAATACTTTTTTAGGAAGAGATAAAGTTCTGCTTCTGTGTTGTTCTTGTATTGTTTTTTCGTTCTACGTTTTTTGATGTCTGATCCCGAAGAATTTGCTTCAACATCTTTTTCTTGGTTTGAGAGAACTGACCCAAGACTTACTTGGTTTTGTGCATCTGATCGAGGATTCCCTTGGTCTGGGGGTTCTTTTTCTTCTTTACTTCTATTGTATAATTCAAGAGAGTTTTTTTGATTCGATGATATAAAAAGATCTTCCTTTTTCTTTCGAGTTATTTTTTTATTCCCATTTTCATTTCCATTAAAACTGAAAAGAAGTAATTTGATTGGTATGATCCACGGTTTTTTTTTATATGCATTAAAAAATAGCACTAATTCTCGGAAGAACCAAAGCTCCAGATTTGATATAGGACAACTTAGTATTGCTTCATTCATTCCCATCCAATCAAAAAAGAACTTTTTTTGATTGGATGGTTTAATTTCTTCATCTTCATGAATTGTAAGATAAAAAAGAACTTTCTTATTAATTTCATCAATTACTTGATACTTATCAGCCCCAATCTTAGTATTTTGATTCCTGTTGGTGCCAATATCAACCCAGACTTCAATATCAACCTTATTTCTAAGACAAAAATCGAGAATTCTCCAACCAAAATATTTTCTATCCAAAAATTTATTCATATCCATAATATCACCTTCTTCTAGATAATTATTAATAGGGATACCTCCCAACATATCAAATAATTTGCCTTCCCTTATGTTGGAATTAGAAAAGATTTCTTCTTTATTATTTACTTGGAATAATGATTTATGAATATACGAGTCTTTCTTATCTTCATAATTAATAGATTTATATGATAAAAGATCATATCTATAGTGTTTTTTAAAATTATCTTTTTGATTCTGTAATGGATTCGCTTCAAAAAAATTTTGTTTGTTGGAATGAGTTAATCTATTTTTTTCATATGAATCTTTTTTGTTTAAATCTTTCTTTTGAGCCATACTGTGTTGATTGGCTCTATTTCGCCATTTTTGTGGTACTAATATAGGCCATCTTATCCGAGATAAATCGGATTGATATTGATAATGCCCCTTTAACCAGTTTTTCCATTGATTCATTTCAAAATTCCAAAAATATTCATGTCTTAATTCGTAATGAAATATTCCTTGTTTTTTAAAATAATCTTTTATTTCCTTCTTAAGAAAAAGGGATGTTCCGTCATATTGAAAGACAAATCTTAAATTATAAAAGTGAATAAGTTGGGTTTGTGATAATTTGTAAAATACATATGCTTGTGATTGTGAGAAAAAAGAGAAATCATAAGAAATCCTTGAATTCTTATTACTAACCTTAGAAAGTGATTTTTTTATAGTCGAAATAAAGTGAATTCCATTTTTACTTGTTTTATTAATTCTTTCCTGATTTATTTCATTATTGTGGATATTTTTCTCAATAATTTGGATTTTTTTTTGTGATTCAAAAAAAAAAATTGCATTGATTCTTGGAATATTTATAATAGCTAGAAAAATTTTTATGTATATCCTTTCGATGAAAAATTTTATAAAAAAATATGATTTACCAATTAATCGAGTATTTCTTTTTTTTAATATTTGCCAAATCTTTTTGGACGCTCCTAATATTTTAGGACGATAACTTGTTTTGTTCGAACTAATATTTATTTCGTGAGTTAGCAGTCTTTTTTTCTTTTCTTTTGTAATTTTTTCTATTTTATTTTTTATTATGTTTGTTCGATTAGTCAGATCTTTTATTTTTTTTTCGGGCAGTGCTAAATTTGTCCAATCCATAGATCGAATTTGAATGGACCATTCGTCAATCATCTGATTACTCATTATCAAATCTTTTTTATCTTTACCCAATTCATCTATTTCTCGCAATCTAAATAATGGAATTTGGTTTGTTTTTGAAAGTTCTGTTACTCTTCCTTTGAGTTTTAGTAATAGAATTATTTTGATGACCCATCTTTTTGTTTCTTTTGCGATTTGTTGAAAAATTTTTGTTCTTTCTTTTAAAACTCTTAAAGACTTTATTTTCAATTGTCTAATTTTTTTTTTTAGTTCTTTGAAAATGGGTTTAAAAAATGAAGGTCTTTTTCGGGGAGGACCAAAAGGCAATTCCGCTTTCATTCCCCAAACTGTTAAAAAACAAAAATCATTGTTTTTTTGTCCCCCTTTTTTTTTCATTGCATCTTTATGAGGGAATTGTAGCTTAGATTTGTGCCAGGGTTTCAGGCAAAAGGGAAATAGGATCTTTATCTGAATACCCTCTGTTAACCAGTTTTTCGGAAATTCTCGTTCGGATAATTGAACACCATTATGGGTGCATTTTACATACATTTCCCTATTCCAATCCTTTAAATCCTCGGACCATTCGGGAATTTGAAATAATAGCATGCGAGCAATATTTTTAGCTATTATCAGTGAAGGTAATATAATATATTTTCTAAGAATCGATTGAGTTAATAATACAAAACTTCTGAGTACTTGAGCAAAGAAAAATGTATTCCAGATTTCTGCTATTGGTATCTCTGTTTTTTTTTTTCTTTTGTATTTTTCTCTTTTGTCCTCCTCTTGGTTATCAATTTTTTTTTGCTTTTCAATTTTAGAATCAGAAAGTTTTTTGTCTTTTTGTTTCCACATCCAATTTTTAAAAATTACTTTCATCAGTTCGGAAATATCAAAAGGAAAAAAAAAAGGTTTGTCTAGCCTGTCCAAAAAAAGCGGGGAATGCACATTTGCTTGAAACAGTTCCCAAGTAATAGTTTTACGTCTTTGTGCGCGCATGGAGCCTTTGATTAGACCTCGACGAAAATCCGATTGTTGTGAATAATGGGTCAAATTCACTTTCTTTGCTTGCTTAGGACTCTTAGTATATTTTGTATTAATATACGTAGAGGTATTTGGCTTTGGCTGGTTATCAGTAAAAATAACGACATGTTTGAACTTTCTTGAACGAATTGCCCCTGCTACAGTTTCGCCCCTGTTTTTCGTTTTTTGTCCTAAAACGGTAATTGAGTTGTATGACCAGCGAGGAACTTTTTTACTAATTTCTTTTATTACAATAGAGTTTTTTCTAATTCTTTGGTCGTTGGGATCCGTTATAACTACATCGAATAAAATTTTTAAAATTAGTATTTGATCTTCTGAATCGATTTTTTCTTGTGTGTGTTCTGGAAATAAAGAACGTACTTTTTTTGTTGAAAATAATTTTATACGAAACCTATCTAGTGTCTGCTCAAATTTGGGATAATTCTTAATAAGAAGAAGACCATGAATTTTATTTATCCAAAACGTCCTGATGTTCTTTTGGATAGAAGTTTCATTTAGCGTTAGGGGTAAAAAAAAAAAATCGATTCTTCCA